CAATCATTAGTTCCCACCCCCGGGGTGAGTGGAATCCGATACATAAATCAGTTAATAAAAGAATAGAAAAAGCCTTTATTGTGTCGCTTAAGTTATAGAGGAATTCCTGAACCCAAGAATTCAGAATGACAAGTTCTTCATTACCCAGAATAGAATAACCACTTAGAATAGCAAAACAGATTATATTTGTCGAGAAATCCAAAATGATATGGATATGATCTTCGTTGTGCATTTTGACCAATTGCATCGTCTCTTTGTGGATTCCTATACGAAGCTTTTGTATCTGTGTCTCCGGGTACTCTTTTATCATTTCATCCAACAGGAATAGTTGTTCTAATTCTACGAATCTTTCTAGAACGTTCTTTTCTTGAATATCATTCAAAAAAGTTTCGGATTGTCCGGTATTCCACCAATTAGTAACCCAAGGTTCCAGACTTTTATTAAATGAGAGAGAGATCCACCAGGGCAAAAAGACTATAGATGCAAGATACGGGAGGGGAGTCAATGCTTTCTTTTTTGACACTTTTCATCTGTGAATTGTTAATGAACCCGCTTCATTCGCCGACTCTATCTGATCCGATATTTCTATGAAGCATGAGTTCTATAACAAGGTATGGAACCTATGGATCTATTCCTTTTTTTTTTTGAATTGTTTAGTCCTTGGATCTAGAAAGAATATAGAAATAGAAATAGAATAAGGGCCCGTTTCGAATGAAGAAATAATCAAATACTTTTCCCAGATATCTCAGTTGGTCAAATTCGAACCAATTCTATCTTCATTTGTTCTTTCGATGAATGCCCAAAAGAACCGCTTGAAATAATGAATATTATTTTGATTTCGAGACGAAAGAACTCCCCTCAATTATTTTTTCGAAATTTTCACTGGCTACCCACGACCCGGGAATAATTGAGGGGATATTTCTGAAAAATATTAATGATGAAATCCGAAATAGGTGACAAAACGAGAGAGAAATTGGATAGTTATGAGAGATCTAAACGTTTGGTTATCCAGGAGCTAAAGAAAGGATCAAAAAAGAAACATCGATTGACAAAAGAAAGATAATTAACGGGATATGATACATCTGTATCTAATGTATTAATCCAAAGTATTGGTCCTAAAAAGATAAATTATGTATTCCGAAATGCTCTGATATGTGTGATGAATACATACTTATTAGACTTGTTACTAGTAGAATTGAGTTCTATATGCAGAAAAAGGAGTTTTGGTCGATCAAAATTGCTTCTTATTATGGTTGTTCCGTATACGTCCGCCTGCTTTATTCTATGGGCCACAGAAGGATTACCAACGGAACGGGGGAAATAGAATCTAACATGTTTTGCTCGAATGAACGTTCCGAAGAAGCTTCAGTTATATTTAAAAGGGGGTTCCTGGGTCCCTTCCCTCATGCTGAGAAAGCATTCATTCCCTTCATTTCAAAATACTTCAATTGGCACGCGCAAGAAATAGGCCAATTCAGCAGCTTTTTGTTCAATTTCTCGTGGAGTCAAATTTTCGTCAGTACGGGTCAAGGGAATGGCGCCCTGGCCTCTGATTTCCATATAAAGGACACGTCGAGGATAAAGACCCTCTTTAACTTCCATTCTGATCGATTGAATCTCTCTCATAAGGAATCGAAGGAAGATGCGACGATTTATTCCAGGAAATCCCCAACGAAAAATACACACTATTCCTTCTTTTCTATCGAATCGATCATAACCGCTACCTACATTCCACGAAATTGTGCACCACAAATAGGAACTAATGAACAGACCTGCGATCCCATAGAAAGACATCACGATTCCTTGGGGAAAAAAAATGATTTGCTGAGACGGGAATAAAGATATCAGATTCCTACCAAGATAACTGGAAGTTCCAACCAATAAGAATCCTAGTGAACCTAAAAAAAGGATACAGGCCCAGCAGAAATTACTGGTTTTTCGAGACCCCGTTATAAGTTCTATCCATATACGTTCTGATCGATAGTTCATACTAGATTCAGTTGCATCCTATTGGAATTGAGAGAAGAGAATAAGCCAAATGAATTTGATTTTACTTTTTTGATTTTGCTCCCGAAGTAACTCTCATCAACTAGCACTATTATGACGCGAACTATTAGGAGTAATTCATCGAATTGGTTAGATATAAAATAATAACATCCCCTTCGTATAATACCACCACTATGTATATCTACATAATATAGATACGTTAACTTTCTATTTCAGATATCCGCTCTGATCCATTTTAAAACAGCTATCCCCCCATATACATGCATTTATCCATATATAATGTATCCGCATGTATAATCACTTTTTGATTTGTGCCCGGAGGGGGCCACATGTCGTATAATATTCCACTAAATGGATATCCCTATTATGATCCAAGTCCAAGTGTTGAAATAAATTGATGAAATTTTGTCCTATCAGGTCTAAACAATCTTGTTTTTTTGAACATGAAGAGATAAAGAAGCCATTGCAATTGCTGGAAACACTAAGCCCACTAAAGGCACAAAAATAGAGGGTAAATTGAAATCTGTCATAGAATGGGTGCCTCGATTTAATATTTGTACCTGTTATAAAGATATCTTATCTTATGATAAGTATATCTATTATAAGTATTATTAAGTATATAATAAGTGCAAGGAATGTAGAGCTAAATAAGTGTATCTATTCACCTTTCTACAAGAAATAGATGGATGATAATCCGCTTTATTATTCTTGTTCTACCGCCCTTATCTTCTAATAAAGAGTTTCTTACGAGTTTCCTAAGGATTTGTTAGAATCCGATCCAACAGGAATTCATAGTCAAAAGTGTAGGTCCTCGGGAGATATAAAAATATGCAACACTTCCCTTATAGATTTGAATTATTCTATATATATTAATACGATATATATTAATATGAAAGAAGGGAACATGAAATTCTTTTGATTTTTTTTCCCAATTCCATTCCGCGGAAGGAAGAATTCACTCTTTTCCTCCTGATAGGGGGTTCCTGATTACTAATCATGAATAGGGGTAGGATAAAAAATCTGCATCAAAAAAAGTAATTATCCGAAACTTCCTATAGAAGTTATGTTACCAAAGAAAACTCCACTCTTCTTATTTTGACTTTGATTCCGATGAACTAAAGTTCGCTACAAATAACTGAGCCTAGCGCTCTACTTGAATTTTGATTCAAGGGAAAGAAACCGTGTAGCTGAAATAATTCACTCAGAACACCTTTTAAAGGATTACGTGGTACGATTGGATCAAATAAGCCCTTATGGAATAAATACTCAGCTGCTTGTGAACCGTCAGGTACTGTCTTATTCAATGTTTGTTCAATTACTCTTTTCCCCGCAAATGCAATGTAGGCATTGGGTTCAGCAATAATAATATCTCCCAACATACCAAAACTGGCCGTTACTCCGCCGGTTGTAGGAGATGTAAGGATTGATACATAGAATAACTTTTTATTGAATTGATAATCATATAAAGCGGAAGATATTTTAGCCATTTGCATCAAACTCAAACTTCCTTCTTGCATGCGTGCTCCTCCAGAAGCACACACCATAATAACAGGTAGAGATCTATTAGCAGCATATTCGATCAACCGGGTGATTTTCTCGCCTACTACGGATCCCATACTACCCCCCATGAACTGAAAATCCATAACCCCAATGGCTATGGGAATCCCATTTAGTTGACCTATGCCTGTTTGAACAGCCTCAGTTAAACCTGTCTTTCTTTGATACGAATTGATACGATCTCTATAAGGTTCCTCTTCCGAGTGAAATTCAATGGGGTCAATAGAGACCATGTCTTCGTCCATAGGATCCCAAGTGCCCGAATCAACCGAAAGTTCGATTCTATCTGAACTACCCATTTTCAAATGATATCCACATTGTTCACAAATATTCATTTTTGACCTAAAAAATTTCTTATAATTTAATCCATAACAATTTTCGCATTGAACCCATAAATGTCTGTATTTTTTATTTCCATCGAAATCATTAGATCTTCCTCTTATATTGAAATCACTGCCATTACCGCCAGTTCTTATACTAGAACTCCCCCTGTCACTATCACTTACACTTTCACCACTACAAATGTAACTATAAATATAACTGTAAATGGGATTGTCGCTACCACTCGAAATGTACTTATTAATACTGATTTCAGAACGAAGATAACTATCAATGCAACTATTAATGTGATTATTCCAACTATACGTAGTATCATACATATAATGATCATAGTAGCGATTGTCACTCTTAGACCCGCTATTCAGATAACTAGAAAAAGCAGTTTCTAGTTCACTCAGAAAAGAACTATCATTGTCAATCTCAAAAACCCGATTTTCAATATCAAAATATACGGAATAACTGTTACCATTACTATCCCTAACTAAAAAAGTGTCATCAGAGATGAAACTCCAAATGTCTCTGACACCGAAAAAATGATCAACATTACTGCAACTATTACTTTCGCGCCAACCATGATTATGATTGTTTTTATTCGTATCATTTAGAATGGGATCTTCACTTCCACTGGTATTTCCAACAGGACGACCAAGACTGTCCATTGATTTACCTAGCCCACACCTGTGTTCTAACTCCTCGTTAGACAACATTGAATTGAACCACCATTTTCCCATAGATCCTTCCTGCCCCCTATTTGAAAATACAATAAATGAATAGTCATTCGACGAAAAATCATTTTACTATTTCATTTCCTATCGGAATACGCATATAGATCCAATCACTAGGATTATTAACTAATAACGAGTAACTATTGAACGAAAGAAATGATTTTGTGGGAATCGGGAGTATCAATTCACTATATATGATATGATGGAACCTTTTCTTCAATTATTATAAATAGAAGATAGGTTTCTCCCATGTTGTGTACAAACTCTCATCGAAAAGAGAAATATTTGTTCCCTCCTAGGAAGGATTCATTTTCGTATAATCTCGTATAATAATAAGTTTCTAATGCAACACGGAATGAAAAGGACAATATA